ATGTATATGTGATATTAGATATTGACCAGGTATATATGAACTAAAGATATATCTAATTTGCCCTACTATATGTGATGTGAATTTATATAGGGATTCCAAAGAAAGTCCTTTTGTTTCGTCTGTAATTTTGAATTTAATATTGAATGAATTTAAATCACGAAAAAGAACAAAGAATTCAAAGAATGATTCGGAATAAAAGAAAAAAGAAGGAAATGGAAGAACAAAAGCGGTACGGATTCATAAAATTACGTGGATAGGAACTAAAAAAAAAGAGATATCGAAGTAGTTCTGATAATTCACGAATATTATTATTTCAATTCTGGGTTCTTAGTTACTTTGACTGAATAAATTTTATCGATGGAATAAGTAAGTCATAATTCATTGGTTCATTGTATCATTAACTATTTCTTTATTTTTTTTTTGTTTTGGTGCGAGGAACTTATCATGAATCCACTAATTTCTGCCGCTTCCGTTATTGCTGCTGGATTGGCCGTAGGGCTTGCTTCTATTGGACCTGGAGTTGGTCAAGGTACTGCTGCGGGACAAGCTGTAGAAGGGATCGCCAGACAACCAGAGGCAGAGGGAAAAATACGAGGTACTTTATTGCTTAGTCTGGCTTTTATGGAAGCTTTAACAATTTATGGACTCGTTGTGGCATTAGCACTTTTATTTGCGAATCCCTTTGTTTAATCCTACAAATAAAAATACATATATATTTATTTTTTTATTTCCTTGGATTTGCTGCTCTTGCTTTTTTCGAATTCTATTCATCAGATTTCAATTTCGTTCGGACAACAACCCATGTAAAGGACTTATTGGGGGAAAAGGAATTGGCATACCAATTCGCTTTCTTCCTTTACTCTCTTAATCCAATGGAATTTTAAGAAGTATTGGAACAAACGAGATATTTCGAAACTCACATAACATAAGACCCGATACCTAATTCTAAAATTCTAATAAGTATCATTCTTATCTTATTGGAAATTTACAATTGAAAAAAATAAATAAATTTATAAATCAATATTATTTTTTACTCTATTTAGTAGTATTTAGAAAAACAAGAGGAAAAATACTAGAATAAAAAAAAAATATAGACAATTAGTATATCTATACGAATAAGAAAGAGGAGATCATATGAAAAATGTAACCGATCCTTTCCTTTCCTTGAGTTATTGGCCATCCGCGGGAAGTTTCGGGTTTAATACCGATATTTTAGCAACAAATCCAATAAATCTAAGTGTAGTGCTTGGTGTATTGATTTTTTTTGGAAAGGGAGTGTGTGCGAGTTGTTTATTTCAAGAATAAGCTGGATCCAACCAACTGCACTTTATATTTTGGTATAACTAGGAAAGAAAAGGTGCATGATTCCGCGAATTACTTCTGAATAAATTAAGAAATCATATTTAAGAAACATAGCATTTCGTGAGTCATTGGTAAATTTACTTTGATTCTCTATCAACCAATAATGTGGGACCATTAATAGGGTTAAAGCTAAATCTTTTGAAGTTCAGATACAAGCATGGTACTCTTTCTACTACTATGTTAATACATAAATGTTTTCAAAATAAAGAGTTGGAATTTTTTTCGATATAAAACACTCATGTCGATAAAAAACTGATTTGAACCCTTTATTTGATTGGAAAAAATTATAAAAAAATAGGTTTTTCAACCCCCCCCTTTTTTCTCTTTTATCCAATGCTAAATGGATGACCTATGTTATATATAAAGTAAGAGGAATTCTTTGGATTTGAAGAAAAAAAGAAACAACTTTGCTGACAATTATTTATTTGATTTGGTCAGAAGAGTTCTCGGAATATTATTTTCTTGGATTATTGATCACTTTCGATATTTTTCTATTTGAATATGAATAGAGGACAAGCTCATTATATTAAAAAAAAAAAGATATGGGAATTATCATAAGTAATTGAGCATGAGAGCCAAATGAATTGAAAGATTCATGTTTGGTTCGGGAAGGGATCGTGGAAGTTTTGAAATGAATGGAAAGATAATCTACTTTCATTAAGTGATTTATTAGATAATCGAAAACAAAGGATCTTGAAGACTATTCGAAATTCAGAAGAACTACGCGGGGGGGCCCTAGAACAGCTCGAAAAAGCCCGGTCCCGCTTACGAAAAGTAGAAAAGGAAGCGGATCAGTTTCGAGTGAATGGATATTCTGAGATAGAACGAGAAAAATTGAATTTGATTAATTCAACTTCTAAGATTTTGAAACAATTAGAAAATTACAAAAATGAAACCATTCATTTTGAACAACAAAGAGCGATTAACGAAGTTCGACAACGGGTTTTTCAACAAGCCTTACAAGGAGCTCTAGGAACTCTGAATAGTTGTTTGAACAACGAGTTACATTTACGTACCATCAGTACTAATATTGGTATGTTTGGAACCATGAAAGAAATAATGGATTAGTCCTTCTACTGCAGGCATTATTTTTTTCTTTTAAACAAAAAAAGAATTAAGAAATATTTATATTTATGGT